GAGTCCTGTATCTGTGATAGAGGAAATTCCAATAATTATGAAACCCATATGAGATACAGAGGAATAGGCTATTCTTTTTTTTAAATTACGTTGCCCAAGAGATGTTGAAGCTGCATAGATTATTTGTATTGTACCTACTATCAACAACCAAGGAGAAAATATAGAATGAGCATGGGGTAATAATTCCATATTGATCCGAATCAACCCATACGCTCCCATTTTTAATAAGATTCCAGCTAGAAGCATACAAGTACTGTAATGTGCTTCTCCATGGGTGTCTGGTAGCCATGTATGTAAAGGTATAATCGGTGATTTGACAGCAAAAGCAATTAGAAATACAAGATAAAATATTATTTCCAATGCTATAGGATATGGTTGATTCGCTAATGTTTCAAAATTTAATGTCGGTTCATTGGAACCATATAAACCGATACCCAGAACGCCCATTAAGAGAAAAATGGAACCTCCTGCAGTGTACAAAATAAACTTTGTAGCTGAGTACAGACGTTTCTTTCCTCCCCACATAGCTAGGAGTAAATAAACAGGAATTAATTCGAACTCCCACATGATGAAAAAAAGTAAGAGGTCTCGAGCAGAAAATGATCCTATTTGACCACTGTACATTGCTAACATTAAAAAATGGAATAATCGGGAATCCCGAGTAACTGGCCAACCCGATAAAGTGGCTAAAGTGGTGATAAATCCTGTCAGTAAAATGGGTCCGATAGAAAGTCCATCTATTCCGAATCTCCAATAACAATACAAAAAATTGATCCATTTATAATCCTCCGCAAATTGTATTAATGGATCGTCCAGTTGAAAATGATAACAAAATGCATAGGTGGTTAGAAGGAGTTCTAAAATACATATACATATTGTATACCACCTAAAAATCTTATTTCCTCTATGGGGAAGAAAGAAAATTAAGGAACCCGCCAATATTGGAAAAACAACAATTATTGTTAACCAAGGAAAATCATTCGTGGTAAAGACAAGATACACTTGGACAAAAAAGACACAAAAACCCGTACTCAAATAAAAATAAAATCTATTAAAATTTATTGAGTACGGGTTTTTGTCGGTAAAAAAAAATCAACTGGATTCCCGTGGAGTTTTATGGAACATATCAATAAGCTAGACCCATGCTGCGAGTTGTTTCATGCCATAAATAAACTCGAACACTCAAGAAATCGGTTGGACAGGCAGATTCGCATCTCTTACAACCTACACAGTCTTCTGTTCTGGGAGCAGAAGCGATTTGTTTCGCTTTACACCCCTCCCAAGGTATCATTTCTAATACATCTGTGGGGCAGGCTCGGACACATTGAGTACACCCTATACATGTATCATAAATCTTTACTGAGTGTGACATTGGATCTATTAATTTTTAAACGCCATAAATTTTCGATCTAGTAAACTTGTAAAATGAATCATATATTTAGACACCAGATGAATCAATGATTTACCAGAATTTTGCTAATTAATCTACTTCTGGATCGGCTCATGAGAGAGGATAGAGGGGCCAGGATACTTTGATTTATTACGTTACGTTTTCGCAAGCATGCCCATCATCATAGAGTACGCATCATACCTACTAAATTGGGATTTATTAATATTATAATTTGTAATTTATATAGCAAAATAGTAAAAACCTTCATTTGAGGGATATTTATCTTTCTATGATTAATCTTATTTATTCAACAAATTAAATTGGTTGATACGAGTAGAATTTCTGTTACGATAAATTGATGAAACAATTGCTAGTCCAATCGCTGCTTCAGCCGCTGCAATAGCTATAACAAAAATTGAGAAAATGTCTCCTCTTAATTGACGACTATCAAAAAAATCGCAAAATGTTACGAAATTTATATTCACTGCATTCAGTATAAGTTCAAGACACATAAGGGCTCTAACCATATTTCGACTCGTGATCAATCCATATATACCTATAGAAAATAAATAGGCACTCAAAATAAGTACATGTTCGAGCATCATTGATCAACTCCTTATCAATATCGATGCATTTCAAGATGAACAAGAATTTAACCGATTCTATTAACTAGAACATAAACAGTACGCAACTAACAAGTGTGGAACAAAGAAATCAAATAAATAGAGTTTATTGTTATAATATATTGACAAAAAATTTTCTATTTTGATAGAATTGAAACACGCAACAACGTTTTATTTTGATTACTATGCTAGTTCTAACGATTTATTACTGACGAGCCATAGCAATTGCACCTATCAAAGCAACTAAAAGAATTATGGAAATAAGTTCAAATGGAAGGAAAAAATCTGTTGATAAATGAATCCCAATTTGTTGACTATTACTTAAAAAATCTTGTTCTATAATCTGGTTTGATCTTGTAGTCCAAATAATACCGTACCATGACGTATCTGTAATAATAGTAATTAGTGAAGCAAAAATACTTGCACAAACCATCGCAGTAACCCCATCCCCAACGGTCCAAAGAGTAAAATCGTTGTACGATGCTGAACCATTCATAAACATCACAGCAAATATGATTAAAACATTTATAGCTCCCACGTAAATAAGGAGCTGTGCGGCAGCTATAAAATGGGAGTTTGATGAAATATATAATAAAGATATACAAACAAGAACCAATCCCAATGAAAAGGCAGAATAAATTGTATTAGTAAGTAATACCACCCCTAAACCTCCTAATATAAGAACCAATCCTAGAAAGACTAAAAGAAAATCATGTATTGGTCCGGGTAAATCCATTTTATGTAAAATAAGAAATAAATCAAAAATCTTTCATGATCTTATTGACCTGACCAGGAAATGGACCCTATTTTTTTATGAATTTCATTCTAAATGCTAAGAAATTCTAATGAGTGTGGATTGATGTGTATCCAATAATTGAATCAATCTCGTTTTTTATCAGAATAATAAATTAAAAATGGGAGTTTGAACAAGCTATATATGTTAAAAAAATTACTGATAGATGATATATCACTCGATTTTAACTCCAAATGACGCCTCGATTCTCATCAACTAATTTATAGTTGGGATTTCTATTGTAGTTATTGACCACGGAAAAATAAAATTTGCAAATCATGGGGTTGACGCATTTTTTCTTTGAGGCGAATTCAAAATTGTTCGAATTGTGTAATCGTCAATTACTGGCATTGGTAAACGACCCAAAGCTATTTGATTATAATTCAATTCGTGACGATCATAAGTAGAAAGTTCATATTCTTCAGTCATTGATAAACAATTTGTTGGACAATACTCAACGCAATTACCACAAAAAATACAGATTCCGAAATCAATACTGTAATTAAGCAATCGTTTCTTTCTAATATTCGTTTCCAATTTCCAATCCACAACAGGTAAATCTATAGGACATACACGAACACATACTTCACAAGCAATGCATTTATCAAATTCAAAGTGAATTCGACCGCGGAAACGTTCCGATGTGATTAATTTTTCATAAGGATATTGAATAGTTACAGGTAAACGATTTGCGTGCGATAAGGTAATCATAAAACTTTGACCAATGTACCTTGCAGCTCGGACTGTTTGTTGACCATAATTCATGAACCCGGTTACCATAGGGAACATATCGTGAATATCTAGAATTTTTTTTTCTCTTGTTTGGGACAGGTCGTGATAGTGTATTTACAGTGCAAGGAGTTGGGAAGAAGTTGTTAATAATAGATTACCTAGAGAAATAGGTAAAAGAAATTTCCATCCAAGGTTTAATAATTGGTCCATTCTTAACCTCGGTAAAGTCCATCTTGTTGTGATAGGAATAAACAAGAACAAATATGTTTTAGCTAATGTAATAAAGAGAAAAATTGTGGTTCCAAAGACGCCACCTACTTTATTTATTTCAAATAGTTCAGGAATAAACGTGTACGGAATAGAGAGATTCCACCCACCCAAGTAAAGAACTGTTACAAACAATGAAGAAACTAGTAGATTTAGATAAGAAGCAACATAAAATAAACCAAATTTTATACCTGAATATTCAGTTTGATAACCCGCTACTAATTCTTCCTCTGCTTCTGGTAAGTCAAAGGGTAATCTCTCACATTCTGCTAGGGAGGAAATTATAAAAATGATAAACCCGATAGGTTGACGCCACAAATTCCATCCCCAAAACCCATATTTTGCCTGTGCCTCAACTATATCAACTGTACTTGAACTGTTAGATAATTATAGTCGGTGATAACATCACTGTTCCCATCGCTATTACAGAACCGTACATGAGATTTTCACCTCATACGGCTCCTCCAGGACCACAACGAAATCTAAGGACCGGATCGGCATTCTTTATGGCGATATGTTCTAGATCGAGTAAAAATCTATTGAGAGGTCCCGAATTAGACCAATGGAATTCTGTTTGCTATAATAAAAAAAGTACTTCTGAATTGATCTCATCCTTTAATAATTTATAATGTTTTTTTGAGTAATAACTTAAACCTTCAATAAAATACTCCTTCTATAAATATTCATAGATAGTGGATTCAAAAAAAAGTAAAGGATTATTTCGTTCTTGATAGTAATTTCTTTAATCGGTGGATAGGAGCATACTCTGGATCGGAATCATGGGGAGTACTACCTGATAATTTCTACTAACGTAAAGCCCCAATTAGTCTTCCTTTTATGTGGAAACGGCCCTTTGTATAATTTACATAATCTCTATTACGAATCCCTTGTGTAATTTGGTGTTTCTAACCATCCACTCATTTTTGCCCAATCGCCTGTTATGGTAGTCGGGTAATATAGCCAAACGCTAATGAAAACCCCATACAGTTGATCTTGTGAACCCGCTTCAAGCCATGATGCCCAACCAACCAATCTTGGGGTAAACAGTCTCTACTGCTTATATTTACTTTTGCTTAATCCTGGTACAGAGGAAATGAGGCTCGACTTCTTACTGCGAACTTATAAGCTGTTTTTTTTCACTCATAGAACTATCTGATTTAGTTCATCAACACTAACGATGAACAAAAAACGGAGACTATCTATGCTTTCCGCGAAAGAACTGAAATAGTCAAAAGTTTATGTCTCAACGAATCACACGTAGAGATATTGATAACACACATAGAGTTAATGGTATTTCATAACTAATGGATTGAGCAGCTGCTCGTAAACCACCTAAAAAGGAATATTTATTATTTGATCCATATCCTGATATAAGAAGTCCAATAGGAGCAATACTTGAAATAGCGATCCATAAAAAAACCCCAATATTGAGATCAGCTAGGATAAGATGATAACCAAAAGGAATTACTGAATAACTTAGTAAAATTGATATGACCGCTACCGATGGTCCGATACTGAATAAACCACTATCTCCTCTAGATGGAATAATATTTTCTTTAACAAGTAGTTTTATCCCATCTGCTAGAGCTTGGAGAATTCCTAAAGGGCCGGCATATTCAGGTCCAATACGTTGTTGTATCCCTGCGGATAGTTCTCTTTCTAACCACACAATTACTAGTACACCTATTGTGATTCCCAATACAAGAGTCAAAATAGGGATAAGCATCCATATGATCCCATAGATCTCCTTTAAAGACTCCAATCTGTAAAAAGAATTGATATCTTGTATTTCTGTTCTATCAATTATCATTTCAACGGTCAACTTCTCCCATAATGATATCTATACTACCTAGTATCGTCATAATATCAGCCAATTTCATTCTTTTAACTAACTGAGGAAGAATTTGCAAATTGATAAAACCTGGCGGTCGTATTTTCCATCGCCAAGGAAAAACACTTTGATCTCCTAGCAAAAAAATGCCCAACTCTCCCTTTGGTGCTTCGATTCTTGCATAAAGTTCTTGTTTCGACAATTCAAAAGTGGGCGAAGGCTTTTTACTAATGAATCGATATTCAAAATCATTCCATTTTGGATCCCTTACTATATCAAAGCATCGGTTTTCTAAATTTTCATATGGCCCTCCTGGAATTCCTTCCAGAGCCTGTTGAATAATTTTTATAGATTCCGTCATTTCGTTGATTCGTACTAAATAACGAGCTAACGAATCTCCTTCTTTTTGCCATTTTATTTCCCAATTAAATTCGTCATAACACTCATAATGATCAACTTTACGAAGATCCCACTTTATTCCGGAAGCTCGTAGCATTGGTCCTGATAAACCCCAATTTATTGCTTCCTCTTCGCTAATAATCCCTACTCCCTCAACTCGGTCTAAAAAAATAGGATTTCGTGTAATAAGGTTTTGATATTCAGCAACCCCTGTTAAAAAATAATCACAGAAATCTAAACATTTATCTATCCAGCCATGGGGTAGATCAACAGCGACTCCTCCGATACGAAAATAATTATGCATCATTCTCATACCAGTGGCAGCTTCAAATAGATCATATACTAATTCTCTTTCTTTGAAAATATAGAAGAAAGGGGTTTGTGCCCCAATATCGGCCATAAAAGGGCCGAGCCATAACAAATGAGAAGCTATACGACTCAACTCCAACATAATTACTCTGATATAGCTGGCTCTTTTCGGTACTTGAATATTTCCTAACTGCTCTGGTGCATTTACGGTTATCGCTTCTGTGAACATAGTAGCTAAATAATCCCACCTTGTTACATAAGGCAAATATTGTATAATTGTTCGGTTTTCTGCTATTTTTTCCATTCCTCTGTGTAAATAACCCAATATTGGTTCACAGTCAATAACATCTTCACCATCTAAAGTAATGATGAGTCGAAGAACACCATGCATTGATGGGTGCTGAGGACCCATATTTACTATCAGGAGGTCTTTTTTTGTAGCTGGTACATTCATAGGTTTTTCCCCGATTGATTCTTCCATGAATTGCCGAAAATAAGCAAAATTCAAGATCTAACAAATCAACTAATTAAAGTTCTTTAAAATTTAAATTAGTGAGTTTTTGGCTCACGAATTTCCAACCGACCAATTAATTCTTTATAACGTACTCTATTTTTCTTTGACAAATAAGCTAGTAATCGTTGACGTTTTCCCAGAATTTTACGTAAACCTCTCTGAGATAAATAGTCTTTTCTGTGCAATTCCAAATGTGAAGTAAGTCGTCGTATCTTATTAGTGAAACTTAATACTTGAAATTCAACAGACCCCGGGTTTTCTTCTTTTTTTTCTTGGAAAAAAACTGAAATGAATGCATTTTTTACCATAAAACGTAAATTGTTCCCCCTTTTATTGTTTAAAGATATTTTTTTATTTATAGATCAAATTATCATGGAATGTAAGATACTACATGTATGTATTAGTTTGTTTTGAAATATTAGATATGTTACCTGATATCTAGCAAAAATTTATCGTCGTCTATTTTAAAATTGTGGATAGTGTGGATACATATGTAGCCTTAACACACTGAAACTACAGCTATTAGTGGTATCAAACCAATAGCGATTCATACAAGCTAAATCTTCTAATCGATAAGTGGGCCACAGAACGAACTTTAATTTTATTAATTTATTTTTATCTATACCAAGATTTGGGCTTGTATCCAAAAATTTAACACAGTTTGTTACGTTCTTTCCATCCCAAAGTATGGGATTTCGACCCGCACCCTTCCCTTTTCTTGAATTGAATGAAATTACAAGTCTAAATTCTCTCCGACGTCTAGGTGATAAAATATTTTCGGGAACGAGCAAAGCATAATAGTTTTTATCTCTATTTCCAGTTAGTTTTTGATGTCTTGTAAGGGATTTATAAAAATTCTTTTTATCATCATATCTTTGATTAATGCGATCTTTATTCTTATGAACCAATGAAATACTTATGCTTTGATATCTAATAAATTTTCCATTAGTTTTGACAGACAGACGAACCGGTTCGATGCTAACCCCCCCCCCTTTCACCAATTCGGGAATATGGGCATCCTTGTGACTCAGCATTATATTGAAAATCATTTCGCCTCGTTGGAGAGAGGATATAAAAACTTTTCGCGGGCTTCTCAGTCTAAGCAGGAGACAATATACCTTGATATTATTGATTAGTTGTTGATTAAAAAAATAATCACTTCTAATAAGCAAATTATTTTTTAGGAAAAAATCGAATTCTGTTTCTGTAGCGCTTGTGTTTTGCTTTTTCTTTGTATGGTTTTTGATGACTGATCCCGCATAATCTTCTTCAATATATTTTTTTTCATTGATGTTTTTATTTGGACTAATCGGTGCATTTCCCTGAAAAAAAAAAAAAAGTAATTTTATGGGTATGACCCAGGGTTTTATTTTATATGAATTATAAAGTAACATAACTTCTGGGAAGAACCAAAGTTCAAAATCGGATATGGCCTTGCTTTGTATTTCTTCATTCATTCCCATCCAAGCAAATTGTTTTTTATTGAGGGGGTTGATGTCTTCATCAATTGTGAGATAAAAAGGATATTTCTTATACATTTTATCAACTTTTTGATCGTGACTAGTCTGTTTATTACTGGTGCTATGGATCCAAGCCTCACTATTGAGCTTCTTTCTAACACTAAAACTAAAATGGATAATTTTCCAATCTGCATATTTTCTATCCGGATTTTTAGCCATAATAGCATCTTTTCCTAGATAATTCTTGATAAGTATAATTGCCAGCCCATCAAATAATTTTTTTTTATCTATGTTGTAATTATAAGAAATCTCTTCGGTATTGTTTACGTGTAATGATGATACATAACTATAGGAGTTCCTCTTAGCTTCATAATTAATAGATTTAGATGAGAAGAGGTCATATTCAGAGTGTCTTTTAAAATTTTCTTTTTTATTTTTTAATAGAGAATAAGTTTCTTTTTCATATGAATCCCGTTTGTTTAAATCTTTTTGGGGGGCTTGATTAACTCTATTTTGCCATTTTTGGGCTACTAATTTAGACCATTGAATTTTAGATAAATTATATTGATAATGAACCCGTAACCAATTTTTCCATTGATTCAGTCTAGAATGACGAAGTTTTTTATTTTTTAATTCGGAACTCAATATTCTTTGTGTTCGAAAATATACCGTTAGTTCGTTTTTCTTTAAAACAGGTGTTCCGTGATATTGAAGAACAGATCTTAAGTTAATAACGTGGGTTTTTGATAATTTGTAAAATACATATGCTTGTGACAAAGGAGGTAAGTTCTTTGAATATTTATTAATATTACTATTAGAAAGTGACTTTATAAAGTGAAGTTTTTTGTTTTTTTTTCTCTCAATTCTTTCGGGATTTGCTTTAATATAAATAGTGTAAATGTATTTTTTAACTTTTTTTGTTGTTGATTCAAGAAAAACTTGTGTGTCGATCCGAAGAATATTAATCATACCTAAGAAGTATATCCTTTGAAAGAAAAATTTTATAAAAAAATTTGATTTACGGATTAATCTAATCTTTATTCTTTTTAACACCTGAAAAAAATATATATAGGATTCTAATCTGTTAGCATCATTACTTTTTTTGTTCGAACTAATGTTTTTTTCTTTTATAAGTTTGTTTATTTGAGTTATGATTAGGCTTGTTCTATCATTCAGCTCTTTTGTTTTTTTTTCTGGTAGTGAATAACTTCTCCAATCAATAGATTTTATTTTCCTGGATGGTTTATAAATAATACTATTACTGATTAAAAAATCTTTTTCTTTTTTAGTTTCACGCAACTCATATACTTCTCCTAATCCAAATAATAGCTTTGGGTTTATTTTTGCTAATTCTTTTTTTATTTTTTTGATAAGGAGAATGCTTTTTTTAATTGTTGTTGAGACTCTTAGAGAGAAATTTGTTCGTTCGTTTAATCTTCTTAGAATAGGAAAACAATTTGGCTTCCTTTTTAGAAGCATTTTTCCAAGTTCTTTAAAAATAGGTGCAAAAAAGGAGGATCGTTTTCGGGGAGAGCAAAAAGGGAGGTCGGTTTCCATCCCCCAAACAGTTAAAAAACAAAAATCATATTTTTGTTTTTTTTTTTCTCTATAAGGAGAGTCTGGATTAGATCGGTGCCAAGGTTTCAGACGGAAAGGAAAGAGTATCTTTATTTGAATACCCT